ACAAGAAAATTACATCGTAATTTGAATTTCGATGAAACAATACATCAATGAGAAGTTAGTTTAATAAGTTCATAAAATTCTTTTTGATTTTCTACATTATAGAATAGAGGTAAGGAGAAGGGGAAAAACTCATTAAAAAAAAAGAAATAGGATTGGAATCGACACATTGATTTTTTTTTCACAATTCTTTTGAACCGTATGCATCCAAAGGTGCACGTACGGTTCCTCAGGGATACAATTTTATCCTAATCAACCGACTTCATCGAGAAAGATTACTTTTTTTAGGCCAAGAGGTTGATAGCGAGATCTCGAATCAAATTGTTGGTCTCATGGTATATCTCAGCATAGAAGATGATACTAGGGATCTTTATTTGTTTATAAATTCTCCAGGTGGATGGGTAATACCAGGAATAGCCATTTATGATACTATGCAATTTGTGTTACCAGATGTACATACAATATGTATGGGATTAGCCGCTTCAATGGGATCTTTCATTCTGGTCGGAGGAGAAATTACCAAACGTCTAGCATTCCCTCACGCTTGGCGCCAATGAGTTTTTTTTATTTGAGAAAAAAAAAGAATACTATGCCTTCGCTGTATCGAATATGAATGAAATAAAGAATAAGTAATAATAGCATGGCACTTCGAGTTCGATATGAACAAACCATTATTGTTTTTTTTCTAACATGAGATTTTATATCGAAATAGTAGTATGAAAGAAGGGTTATTTCCAATTTGATTTTCTGTGTCAAGCAAGAGTCAATTTCAGCGTCACAAACCATTATTCTTCCACAACAGAAGTCTCTTTCTTATTTTTATGTTATGAGAGGAAAGAATCAAAAAAATGGAAAAAATCATTTTTTCCTTCTTAGATCTTATCAAAAAGAAACTTTGGGATTGCTAAACCACAGACGAGATAAATATATAAAGCAACAGAACCATCATAGTATCTTTTTAATTACTACGAAAGGAAGGGTGGTAAATGGATCATTTAATAATTTGGATCATATAGGTTCTATTTATTCTTTTTGATAAAATAAATTCTATCAAAAAAGAATCCATTGCAGAGCCGTATGCAATGTACAAAAGATGCCTGTACGGTTGTTTAATTCTATTTTTTTATTGTTATTTTGATTCCCCCTTACTTTAATCCATCCAATCGTGCGATATATAAATAGAAGAACCATTCATGATGTTATATCAATATCATCAGGGTTATGATTCACCAACCTGCTAGTTCTTTTTACGAGGCACAAGCAAGGGATTTTATCCTGGAAGCAGAAGAACTATTGAAGCTTCGCGAAACTCTCACAAAAGTTTATGTACAAAGAACGGGCAACCCTTTATGGGTTATATCCGAAGATATGGAAAGAGATGTTTTTATGTCAGCAACAGAAGCTCAAGCTCATGGCATCGTTGATCTTGTCGCGATCGAAAATGAAAATACTGGGAATTCCATATAAATATACGAATTACTTTTCAAAATTTACGTGTGAATAGAAATCATTCATAATCATCAATCATCCGGTTAAGATCGATCTAAGCCAACCCGCTCTATTCTATCTAGAATGATATTCTATAGACACACCATGCCAACCATTAAACAACTTATTAGAAACGCAAGACAGCCAATAAAAAATGTCACAAAATCTCCCGCTCTTCGAGGATGTCCTCAGCGTCGAGGAACATGTACTAGGGTGTATGTGCGACTCGTTAAGTTCAGATCATGAGTTTGAAGAAATGCAAAAATTTTTTCCGGTATCAATGATCACTACCAATGAATTAGGATAGATAGGGCGGAACACGGCCTTTTGATTTACTAGTATCAAAATCTATTATCTACCTAATTATGTTATGAATTTATGGTTTCTATTGGTGCAAATCCAATCACTCCGTTTGAGATGAGAAGGAATTCTCCATTGGTAACAAATAGTTATCCATTAAGCGGAGGAAAAAGGTTATGCTCCTATTCCTTTTCTTGAAAAAAAACGGACTAACAAGGTCAGCTACCTAGCCAACTTTCAGAATTAAATACCGTCACTGTATGGATAGCTTTTTTGTGAAAAGGACTATTACTTTATAATTAGAATTGAAAAAAGAATTCTAATTGAAAATGGATGGGTAGAGCCAAAGAGTGTGAACTATACAAGTTCACAAGAAATTTTGATGAAATGAAAGAAGAGGCTCCGGTGTATAGAGAGGACCTCACCGTTTCAGAAGTTGTCATAGAAACGAGAAAACCCACTATTCTTTTTTCTTTAGTAGCAGTCGAATTTCTTATTTCCAGGCGAGATATCTTGAAGAAATAAAAAATCGTGGTTGGGAAGGTCATAGTCGCAAAAGCCATTGGAATTTATATTTTATATATCGGAAGAATCCGTTTTGTTATTAATCGACCGGAAGAAAAGGATGACTGAAAGAAGAGAAATCAATTAGTTATTCAATAAAGTTTCATTTGATTCAATGACCAGAGTTAAACGAGGATATACAGCTCGGAGACGTCGAAAAAAGATTCGTTTATTTGCATCAACCTTTATAGGGGCTCATTCAAGACTGACTCGAACGACTACTCAACAAAGAATGAGAGCTTTGATTTCCTCTCATCGAGATAGGAACAGGAAAAAGAGAGATTTTCGTCGTTTGTGGATCACTCGGATAAATGCGGTAACTCGTGAGGATAGGCTATTCTATAGTTATAGCCTATTCATCCACAATCTGTACAAAAGACAATTGCTTCTGAATCGTAAAATACTTGCGCAAATAGCCCTATCAAATAAGAATTGTTTTGATATTATTTCAAAGAAAATTATCAATTAAAAAGAAAAGAATACAAATCAAATAAAAGAATCTTAATAGAATTAATAGAATCTATTATACAGGAAACAAGAATGATTGAAACAGGATTTCCCGGAGAATGGACTCCGGGAAGATAGAATTAAAAGAAATTAATATTTGAGTAGTAGGAAGAAACGAACATCTTTCAAGAAAAAAAGATTTCTTCCCCATTTTTCCTTTTTTATAATATTTTTATAATACAAGAATCAAATCTGGATCCTAGTTTTTTTTCGAGCAAAACATTAATATGAGCTTGAGTTCCGATTGGAGTTTTGAAGAGTATATCTATTTAGTATTTATTTTTGGTTCTAGGACCAGTAGTTCTAGGAATCGACTCCACTCTCTCCAATTGTTTCTCATTATTACGAAAAGGTAACAATGATAAAATACGAGCTTGTTTTATAGCAATAGTAATTAATCGTTGTTGTTTCAAAGTCAACCTATTCGTCCGTCTAGATAAGATTTTTCCTTGTTCACTAAGAAATCGACTAATTAAACTCATGTTTCTATAATCGATTTGATCCCCCGATCCGATTGGGGGTAAACGCCTACGAAAAGATCGCTTGGATTTACGAAAAGGTTGTTTGGATTTATCCATGGTTTGCTTATTCCTTGTTTGTTTATTCCTTCAATATAAAATAGAATCCTCTTTTTTTTCTTATTCATTTAAGATTCGACCAAAATAGGATTGGGTTTGTATTATATATGTTAAGATGTAAAGTTCTTACTCTTCCCACTACTTGGAAAAATCAAACACGAATTCTTTTCTATCTATTTCTTTATTTCCCCATGAATCGTATACTTTTGACAATAGCGACAAAATTTTCTAAATTCTAGTCGATTGGGTGTATTATGTCGATTCTTTTGAGTAATATATCTAGAAATGCCCAGCAATTCTTTATTGACACCCTTTCGAACACAACAGGTACATTCCAAAATAACTATAATTCTAATATCTTTACCCTTGGCCATGAACCTCCTTTTCATTTTGGATCGACTTCGTTCGCTATGTAATTTCTAACTATTTTCTTTTTTGAATTCTTAGAATTTGAATGACTTCGAAGTACTCTAATCTAAAATAGAATTACTATAATATTCTAAATATAAAGAAAAAGAGTCATATTCATTAATAGAAGAATATTAAGAATATCGTAATAATTAATTAATACAATTTTTTCTAACTATGAATCATTTCTATACTAATCTCAGTATTTTCTTCTTTACTATGTTAGAATTTCGTGGAACCGTCCCTAGACTGGATCCACATTTCCATTTTTTTTCCCTAAAAATTTCACTGTATTTTGACTGAGATTCAATACACTCTTTCTTTTTTTTTTTTAGGATAGATTAGGATATAAAAGAAAAAGAATTTAGAGCCATGTTACGTAGAATTCTATCTCAAATCTTCTTCATTTTTTATCAATACAAGAATTTCATCAGGATGAAAAAAAGGGGAATGACAAGGCATCTGGAAATAAACGATTAATTTCTATCAATAGACCTGCTAAAGACCCAAACCATAAAGTGGTTAACACAGGTGCCGTTGAGAGATATGTTTTTATATCTCGCATTGAAAATCCTCCTTCTTCTTTTATTTTATATTTTTTTCTTATTTATTTTCTTTGTATTGTATATTGTAAGAATTTTATATTGTAATACATATATAGTCCTAGTTCGCTATTCTAAGAAATAGATCATAGATAATCCGATATTTTAATTTGAGTTCAAGATCATTTGTTTTTGCTTGAAATGAAATTAGAATTAGGAATTACTAACTAAAATGCATATGTACAATGACCCAGCAGATTCAATTTTTCTGCCCCCTAAAAAAAATGACAAGAACATTCTCTACCTATCTATATCTATAGAATAGGTAGATCAAAAAAGAAGGATGTGGAAAAAAAGATATGGATTTTATACAATGACACACTGTATAACAATTTTTCAAAGGGATGTAGCGCAGCTTGGTAGCGCGTTTGTTTTGGGTACAAAATGTCACAGGTTCAAATCCTGTCATCCCTACCTATTCTTTCTCCTATAGATACTTATAAGAGATTCCTTGAGTAAGATCAGTCAATTTTGGACATAATCTTTCATTTGTACATACTATATGTACACACAATAAACTTCGGGGATAAAAAAATCCTTTTCTTTACAATTGTAT